GAACATTTGCTTGAATTCCTTGCCTCACCCTGAGATGAGAGGGAAGGTCGATTTGACTCGAATCCTGGACCTGATCTTTAATCCTACACCGGTTAATGATGCGATGGGATAAGTTTTTCTTTTGGCATTTTTCATCAATGCTGGCCCAGTCGAGGTTCGTCCATGCCCAATCCCAATGGACAAACCTTAGCCCCTAGCTCTATAATCCACCCTACCCAGTCCCTGAAAGCCCTCCCGGGGGCCTAGCCCTCTTTCTTCGAGTCTTAAGCGGCTTTCATCGTTGACGAACACCTGCGCTAATAAGACAAAGAGGGAGTCTATGCCTTGAATGAATCAGTAAAGTAACAACGGATTAGTGGAATGAGGGATCAAGAGACAGATAGGGGGAGAATGGCAATCATTGGTGGACCTTCCCTTGAACGAGTCACGGAGCTCTCAACGGAGTGGTTTAGGTTCTGGAATTCCATCTCTAGTTGGGGCTTTCGGTTCGAAGGTTCTAAAATGTGGTGCGGGTTCATCTCTCTCGACCAGTTCAGGTTCAAGGGAGGGTGATCGAGGGGACCCAGACTTTAGATCTCTTCTCTATGGCGGGAGGTCTCTTTCGTATCAAGAGTGTTTTGGGGAGGCCAGGGAAGACGGATTGGATCGAGAGGCGATGCTTATACCTCTTCTTTATCGATAGGATTCCCATCATTTGCAGTCTCCGGCGAAGGAGATAAGGGCGAGGGACCGAACATGTTCTATCCTCAACCTCCATCCGTCATTAGTAATCTCAATTCGCTTTTCCTATTCACTAGTACAATGCGCGCTACAACTAGCAGCCCCTTACTAGTAAGGGAAAAGGCTAGCGCGCAAGGGCTGATGAAAAGCCAGCAACTTGTTAGGACTAGGTTTTGGCTTGCCCCTTTCTTCTTATTAGGAAGATAGGTTTGGAACCCTATACAAGGGGCTGCTTGCTGCTCACCCCTATCTCTAAAGGGGCGCACACTCGTTACCACTAAACGACGAAGCCGGGAGCGGAAGGAGGGACTTGAACCCTCAACCTCAGCCTTGGCAAGGCTATGCTCTACCAATTAAGCTATTTCCGCCAGCTACGGTAGTGGCGAAGCACTACTGAGCAATTCACGTATCACTTGATACGGACGACTTCTGTTTTTCCGCCGGACCACAGTCTTGACCTCCGATCGAGCTACGAACACGAGTAGGTAGGCGGCTAGGGGGGCGGCAGGGCTGCGCCTTTTCAATCAATCTCCGGCCGCTCCGCTATTGGTGCGAGCTGTAAGGAGTCTTGATCTCGAGTCAAGCTGGGGCGTCATCTGTCTTTTAAGTTAAGTCATTTCCTAAGACGGCTCCTCTTATTCTTTCTACGATAATCCAAACTGCAGCTCCACGAGTCTGCTCGGAACCAGTCGATTCCTGAGCCATTCGTTCTCCCCTCTCGGTTGGCCTTTGCCAGCCACTAGAGCAAGTAAGAGAACCTACAGTGAATGAACTTAAAGAACCGCAGATTTTTACCGGATTGTACACCTTTGTGTCTGGCTATGTATATGGATGTGCATAAAGAAGGGACGGGGCATCTCTATCCTTTTTTGGGGGAAGAGAGAGGGAAGAAGCTGCAGCGGCACCTCACGAACTTCTTACTGGAGCAGTACTATAGGCTCGAGTGTTTGGATGCACGTCTTTTGTTCATATTCCTGCGCAGTTAAGAGAGAAATTGTCCCCAAGGAAACCACTTGTGTCTTTCTTGGATATGCTCAGTCCGGGTATAGACGCTATGACGTGAAATCCAAGAGACTCGATGTATCCTTGAATGTTCTCTTTAATGGGGGCGCTTCATATTTTCCTTAACCTAATTAATCAGCCCCGGGGGAGAATGATGATGGAGATGTATTGCGGCCTTCTCCTGTTCATCAACTCTAACCGCATTCTTCTGCAGTTGATGTTACGGATCAGCCTCACGCTTCAAGCCAGCAGCTTTGCTCAGCATCTTCTGCCGATTGTCAGCCTGTTCAGCTGACCTCAGAGGATTCCAGTCACCCGGCACAGCATGTTTATTCTCGGCAGCGATTACAGTCTCTTTCCCAGGGTCAGACTACTCCATAAGATCAGCAGTCTAGCCCAGTTGCTTCCCTTTTAGGCGCTTCCTCTAGTTAAAGAGTGAATTCAGGAGTTCCAGGCAGGCGATAGGGGCTTCGGGGGGATAACATGAATCGTATAAGCCTGAACCCTATTAGTTATGTGCTTCCCCCTTCAAGAGCTGGGCTACTACCCTAATCAAGTTCTTCCTAGCGTATAGTATTGGGCAGATTGAGTCTTTCTCTAATATAGTACCTAATAGTTAGATTAAGCATTAGGCGCAACTTCGACTATAAAGCATCCCGTTAATCTCTTCTCTTTCTGTCTTCAAGCTTCAAGCTTTTGCCTAGGAGCTCGGATTCCAGTCCTATCGTTAGAAGGCAGCATAGTTGGAATTTCTTCCTGCGGCGAATAAAGGAAGAGAAAGGGCTCTCTAATGCCTTATTTGTACGATATGATGCAAGCAAGGAATCCTATTAGAGTGATGCAAGTCAGCCTATAAGATGAAACCGAAGATACTAAGCCTGGAATCAGTCGCTCTCTATGTCAATTTCTCTTTAGCAAGAAGCCCTGTGAAAGCTATCAGATAATGACTTTATAGAGGTCCCTCGCTGACGCCTTCATTTTTATTTTTTTCATCTCTTTATGATATGCTATCTTCCTTTAGCCAGACTTCCCGCATTACTGTGATCAAGAGGAAGCGCTAAGGTCTATCCTTTCCTTAAGTTAAGAGTGAAGGACGGATACTGGCTCTTTAGGACTGATAGTAGCTGCTCTTCTGGTAGTATAGCTGGTAGCTCTGCTTATGCTAGCTCTCTTCTTTCTTATGAGAGAGATTCGCAATAGGGGCATTTCTCTGTAAGAAGAAGGCCTGTTACAGCTATCAGATATAGGGGATTTACTTCACCTTGAATAACTATCGAAAAATGGCTTTCTTTTCAGCCGCTTTCATATTTCATTAAGGTAGTTTGCTTACTTAGTGCTTTCGCTAAGGTGACGACTTGAATGAAACTTTAATTGTTGATCAGAGGAAAGGGAATACCTCGATAAGGAAGAAGAACAAGAGCTACATCGGCAGGACTCTCTGCAAGTGGAAGGTCGCATAGGGGCTCTCGGGAAGCTCTTTCCTTTATACCAGAAGGAAGATGGTCGAGGAGATCAGTAGCTAGAAAGCTCCTTTGGGAGAGCAAGGTAGCAAAAAGTATATTACAAAGTACATCACTATTAAGTCGACTACAGTAGTATCATGAGCATGTAACTACATCCCCAAGCTTCAAGAGGAACCAAGGAGAAGAATACTCTGTAGTAGCAGCAGCAGTGGCCGAGCATCAGTCATCAAGTGAATCAGTAGATGCCCGCGCACGTGAGCAGCAATCACTCCATTGCAGCAAGACAAAAGTAGCATATGTCACATGGTAGATCATATCCAAGCAGAGGTGCACAAGAACGAGCACAACTTCACTCAGAACTTGTGACAAAGACTTGGTGTGCATCAGAACACGACTGAAAGCCCTTGCTGCTTCTTCATTCCAGGTGAAGCTATCTTTATTCAGTAAATTGGTCAGTGGCTTGCTGATAACCCCATACCCCTTTCAAAATTTTCGGTAATAGCCTGTTAAACCCAGAAAGCCTCTCAACCCCTTGACAGTAGTGGGTTGTGGCCAGCTCAACATGCTGTCAATCTTGCTTTTATCTGCTGATACCCCTTCACTGCTCACCACATGCCCGAAATACTCTAACCTTGCCTGACCGAAAGAGCATTTCGATTTCTTCACAAACAACTTGTGTTGTTTTAAAGTTTCAAACACTATCCTCAAGTGTTGCAAGTGGCTATCTAGGCTGTCACTGTAAATCAAGATGTCATCGAAAAAACCAGTAAAAATTTCCTCATATAATCCATGAAAACCTCATTCATTAAAGCCTGAAATGAGGCTGGAGCATTAGTTAAACCAAAGGGCATAACTCTTAACTCGTAATGGCCCTGGTGAGTTCGAAATGCAGTCTTGTGTATATCATCTTCAAACACCCGAATCTGATGGTAACCACTTCTCAAATCAAGCTTCGAAAATCTCCTGCTACCATGTAATTCATCAAGCAATTCCTCAATTATTGGGATGGGGAATTTCTCTTTAATGGTGATGGCATTGAGTGCTCGATAATCCACGAAAAATCTCCAGGTATTGCCCCTTTTTTTCACCAGCAACACTGGAGAGGCATAAGAACTCACACTTGCCCTGATAATACCACTTAACAGCATCTCCTTGACCTGTTTTTCTATCTCAGCCTTTTGGATGTGGGGGTATCTGTAGGGCCTTACACTCACAGGCTCACTACCAGGTTTTAAGGGAATGTGGTGGTCGTGATTCCTCTTAGGAGGAAAAGGTCAGGCTAGTCGCTAAAGGCTTTGGCTTTACTCAAAGAAAAGACTTGATCCAAGGAACTATACAAGTATGGTGGGAGGCCTAAAGTCTTTCACGTTGACCCGGCCCGACATGACGTTTGCTGTGAATCAAGTCTTTCAGTTTATGCATGCTCCTCGACAAGCACATCTACAAGCTGTCAAAAGAAGACTCCGATACTAAGAGAACTATTTGCGATGGGTTCTTCTACCCAAATAACTCCTATGCAGATGGGGCTGGAGATCCAGACACCAGCTCCTGCTCTGCGTGTAAAGTAAGACAATGAAAAAGAAGGCTTCGCTTTGTTGCGACTGCCGCCGTCTTCGAGTGAAATATCGTTTTAGTAGTCCCGGTAATGGAGTCTTTCGAGATAAGACTGAGGCTTATTTTTTCTTCGTCGTACGTGACTTTGTCTCAACCGGTAGAAAAGAAGTTAGAAAGAGGAATTGACCTCGAAACTATATGGCAGAAGGGGCATGTTCAACTTCAAAGACCGGTGTCGCATAATCAGACTGAATGAAAGTTAGAATCACTGACAAAGTACTTTGGTCTCTATTTGTCGCTACACAACGAATATTTAGTCTCAAGCTTCCTGGAGATACTGGATAATTAGGAACTGCGTATCGCCTAGCAGCTAAAGTACTTGGTGAATTAATAAAACCAGTGATGCTGATAAGCGCTTACACTTTTTTTAGAATATAGCAAATAGTCTGATTTCTTTCCATATTGCCTATCAACTGACTAAGATTCCATACCTATCCTGGATTTGAACCTAACTTCTCAACAGACTTAGTAGAGTTCACGACCCTTGCCACTATGACTCCAAGAAAGTTTACGAGGTCAGTGAGCAGTGTCGGGCTTTCTTTTACCTCCTTTGCCCATTAGTCCGTAGTTAGGGCTTCTTAAGACAAAATAGACTGATACAATTGCATAAAACCTGTAGTAAGGAATAGTTTGATAAGAACCAGAGCGGATAGATGGCAAGTAAGACAGTCACAGCAGGGCTATAACCAGCAACCGAAGGTTGATTCATTGAAGTTTAGAGTCAGTGTCTTTCTATCGAATCTGAGTTACCGGCTCTCATTTGAAAGACCGTCCCTATGACATGGTCTTAAAGCATAGTTTGGACTGCCCTAAACTTTAAAGTCTTTGTAAAGGATGAAGTTTCCTATTTCCTCGCCTATCCCTGCCTTTGACCTCGCACCGATGGCTATTGCCAGCTAACGCCCTAAGTTAAGAAAAAGCAGCTGAAAGAGAATCCTAAGCATGATGTCTATCGCAGGGCCTTCAGTTCGTTCGCCTTTTAGCCCTTTTATCTATTATGAGACTACCTTCGCGCCTAAGCTCTTCAATTATCATTCTTATTCTTTCTGTCACCTGCTGGAATATTCGACACGCGAGGAATAGCGTGAAAGGACTCTAAACGACTGGACAAGACAAACTGAGGCTTATTGCTCAATGGAAAGTGAACTACACAAGACGAAATCATAGCCCAATCTCTTTGCCATAGTAGGCCCGATTTTCACCCCCTTTCCGAAACGAAGGATACTAAAGAGCGAATAAGGATTGTCTTATAAAAGCTCAAAAGATTCATTCTGCTAGGATCAGTTTACCGGGCAAAAGCGATGGCTATCTACGCAAGCAAAACTTTGATGAGGCAAGAAGCATCGGAGTGGATGGTCTCTAAGACCAGGCTATGACAGAAGTTAACAAAGGAATGCGTATGGCAAGAGTCCCATCCCAGGAACAAGGTCCTAGTAACTAAGCACAAAGTGACGAAGAGCTCCGGCTAGATCCAGTCTTCGAAGTGAAGCTTCCTTTACTTTAAGGTTCCATGTCCTTGGGCATTCTTTTGTCAAAGAAAAGAGTCAAGTCCAAAGGAGGAATCCCACGCCTGCCTATTGCTAGGGGTTCAGTCGACAAGTGAATCTAAACCGGATCGAAGACTTTCCTCTTTCCCCTAAACCTCAGCTTCGCGAAGAAGAATTCATTTACAACAGAAAGTCCTAAAAAATAATATAAATTGGTTTAGAGACAAAGGAATATGTCTTCAGCGGGGTCAAAAAAAAGTACTCTATACAAGGCTGAGACCCTTTAGGATATAAGTTGATCAAAAGTAAATTTGTATTCCGCTTCATGAATAACAGCGCCAGTCTCTAGTCATTTTGGCTAGAGGGATCAGTCAAGCTTATAAATGACAAGGTAATGGCACTATTGGACATGGTATCTTATCATGTAAACGGAAGCAAGTCACATGGGTGTGGCCTGAAATTCATCCATGAACCACTACTTCTCCATAGAAAATCCTTGAATATTCAGCTTTGACCAAATTATCATATTTGCAAAAGCGGGTATTCGATGCCTGTCTCCATCGGGAGTTCCTGGAATGCTGGGAAACCTCTCAATGATGGAGTAGTCCTATAAGAACTAATTGGTCCAGGGGTAAGGCGCCTTCTAAACCTTATTTTGAGACTGGCAGAGTGTGTCAGTTTTCATCTAGTATTTTGATGCTGTCAGAATGTCGGCTATAAGATGCTAGATGAAAGTAGATATGTCAGTTTTAAAAAAGAAATAAGGAATGAAGTAAAATCCTATAGTTATTGCTTGAAAAATAAAATATATATATGTAATGCCTACGGATCCTAAACTTTGGTTGGAAAATGTTGTTTCTGACTCTTCAAATAAACAAGTAATAGTGAATTTCTGGTTCAAATTGTACCATGATTTTAGTCTGAGTAATGGGAATATTGAGAGTGTCAAGAGCTTGACTAGTCAGTACAAAGATGAAGTAATTTCTATTTTGAATAAAAATAGATCTTACAACCCAAGTGATGACCATTTACGTGACATACAAACTCAAATAGAAAATTTGACAATGCGGTTTGACGAAGAATCAATTTATAAGTCAAATTCTTACTTAATAAAGATGCTTGCATCAAATGATGAGAAACAACCAAGCATCAATGCAAAAGATTTTCTCATTAATGAGCTCATATCAGATGATGATAAGAGAATGATTGCAATGTTCGGTCATTATACACTTGAGGCATTAATTGTTTATGTTCTCAGTCAGTTATATACATCTGATTCAAATACGTTGGTTCGTGTTGCATCTTTAGTGGATCAACTTGAAAGAAATGTCAGATCACATGGATTGTTAATCACTCGCCGAGGTAGAAAAACAAATACACATCTCCATGAGAAGGAATCTGATAGCCAATCAAAAAAAATGGAAAAAATGTTTCCTATTGGTTCATCATTAGTAGAATTGATGGCGGATCGTGGTATGATAACGTTATCATCTGAAATTAGCAGAATAGTTCAAGTGCAGAAGAAGCATGGTTCTTATTATCTTCCGAGCTCTCTCTACGCTCTCAGTAATTTTGATATTTCATTACTTCCAATTAAGTTTAATCTACCAATGGTATGTAAACCTAAGGATTGGACGAGTTCAAGTAAAAAGCCAAGGTCCCTGTCTGATTTAAAAGGGGGTTACTTAACTGGTATAACTGGTGATCTCAGTCGTTATAGCCTATTGAGTTCAAACTACATTAAGATGACCCTTCAAATGCTATTGCCTTTTTTATATATTCTGATTTCGTCGACTATTATGTTTTCCTTTTACCCTGATCACTGCTGGCTCCTCCGCGCGGAATGCGCAGGAGAGGAGGGCCCCTCCTCCTCAAATGCCCAACCCCGGTTGGAGTTAACCCTGGGGCCACCGCCGGGGCCAACAGCGGAGGAAATAGAAAGCGAGCTTTCCTCTTTTCTTTCGACCTTTGGGAGTAGGGGGGTTACCCCGGGTGTACTCAGGGATACCATAACCAAACTGAGTTTAAACACAGCATCCCCGGCAAAGCTTTTGAAGATCCGGGAACAGATGGGGCATCTTAAAAACATGCCAGTCCCTCCTCACCTGGCGCGGGATGCCTTATTGAAGGCTCTCGCCCAATGGGAGAGGGAGCGCACCTATTGATTTAGGAGTTGTAGATTAATAAGGTTACTTACCTTTAGTAGATCGGTCATCCAAGAATCTAATATATGGTTCTGGGTTTATAAATAGGAGGTAGGATAGTTCCAATACGAATAGGTAGACTAGCAGCTATCGCAGTTCGATGGAGCTATCTGAAGAGCATATGAAGACTTTGGAAATGGATTGCAGCGAGTTACCTTACGGTAAGGAAAGTGCTGTCTAGCGGGTCTCTTTTACCCGCTAAGCTTACATGTATAGGCAAGGTTTTAGCCTCAAAGGCGCGCTTCACTATGGGGTTTCTCCCATAAATCCAGTAGGTTAAAGACACTATGGAGTCTTCGACCCCAAAGTATGTGTCTGCGGGTGGAAGCAGCGTGGTGAGGGGGATGGGTGGCGCTCTCTTGCCGATCAGTTTGGGCAGCTTAGCCTTACCGATCAGTTGTATTATAGAAAGAAGAAAGAGGTCGATAGAAATGAAATCAGACTAGCAGCAATCTTCGATTCTGATATCATATTAGGAGAGGAAGTGGACTGGGAAGGTAAATCAGTTTAGAAGGTGAAAAGGTTTGATTGATAACAAGGGCAGGAAAGATTAATTAACAAGGGAATAGCGAACCGGAAGTGCTCGAAAGACGACCTCAACACAAGGAGAATGGATGAGGATTCGAACAAGGTGGGATCCAAACAGAGGGAATAGAGGATTAATAACACAGTCTTAAAGCAAGTCCCAAGAACGAGGAGAAAGAAGATAGCCCAAAGCGAAAGGCCTACAACCAGAGCCAAGTAGACAGATAGCCTTGCTGGGACCAATCCACCTAAGGGGAACCAATCAGTCCCCAAGCAGGTCCAAGTATCGGTGATTAGACGTAGGGTTTGCTCCTTTCCTCTAGCCTCACCTCCCCTATCGCTTACCGTTAACTGCTACTACAGCTCCCAAAGATATTTTCCCGCTAAAGAAAAGCTGGAAATCGCATCGATACTGTCTTTGATTCTATCCTCTTGGGCATTCCCCTTTCTGCTCTTTATAGTTGACCAACTCAAACCATGAATGTGAAGTCCTGCGCTCCTAAACTCGCCCCTTCGATACCTACCTTTGTGGATGTATAGATGGATCTATAATCTGCGACAGCCAAAGCCGATCCTTCAACCAGTACTGCTTCTCATGATTCTCAGTTGAGGGTGGGTTGACCCGGGCCCGGGCGAACCTTCCAACAAGCAGAATAGAAGGTGACCACAAAGCCATCTCTGTGGGAGGCTGCTACCCATAAGGCCATACCCGGCATGGGAAAGAAAAGCGGCGGACAACCGACTGAACTGGGGAGCCTAAACGGCATTGAGGATGAGTCCACCGGTCGGCAAACGGCTTCTATCTACAGGTGCTTTCATTATGGATCGGTCGACTTGTCACGATTGATTGCTCACACACAATTAGGTTAGGCAGGCTTGGGGAGGTGATCTGAATCGCTATCGATACGATGCGGGGCTGATTTGCTGACCGTAACGAACCCCCTAAAAAGAGTGGGGAGACCTTTGACCTGGGCTGGGGAGGGATTGGGGTCGCTTTGCTTTAGAACTTTAGTTCGTAACAAGGCTCGATCCGGCTGGATTTGAAATGGATCAGGTAGGGCATCCATTTACGGCGTGGGTGGGATTAGCAGTTTGATCTATTTCCTTCAATGGTAGGAAATCCGCATCCGCGGGGGTATATGGGGGGAAGCCAGTCTGCAGTAACTCTACTTGCTCCTTTGGATCACTAAGGAAAATCTTTACTCACACATACCGCAGTGTATTCTTGTCAACTCACATAGTCGCACCTACCAGCACAACAAGATACCCCCTGCACGCCACTAAACGGCGCTATTTAACGCTTTGGTTCGCCCAATACAAGAACTACAGCCCAAGCTTAAGGCTAAAGCCGTGGACTACGCCCCCGTGAGAGCCCTCTATTTGACTAACGTACTCCTTTTCCCCCCATACCTTCACTGGGAATGATTGACCTTCGGATTCAAATAATAGCGCATAATGTAAGTACTCCTTCCCATTTCTTCTTTTATGATTTTATCTACTTGAAATGCTTACAGCTAAGTGCGGAGAAGGTACCCAGGGGCCCAAACGAAACGGCACTGAAGGGTCTTCAATTAAAGCTTCGCCAGTACTGAAAGACGACTAAAGATTTATAAAGCAGACTTAAGGATAATACCCCATTACCAGATTTGTAAAAAAAGGAAAGGCTCGAAAGACCTACTTGACAAGTTTCCTTATGGGTGAGTTCATAGGTGGTTTAAGTCGAGTGTAGCGAAGGGAATGGAATGAACTGCAGGAGGCTGAAAAGCCGTAGTGCGCTAGCGCTAGCGAGTTAGCGCAACAACTTACTGTCTTGTTTTCTTCGCTGCTTCTTTTTTTTTTTACAAAAGATTAAACGAAAGCGGTTGCTAATGCTTGTAGCTTGCTTCTGTCCTTAGTCAATTTTGGACTGAAGCTGTTCTGACTGCCGTATCTTTTTTGAACCGAATACCTTCCTCTGTCATCTCTGGTCTGTCTCTTTTTGAGAGAAGATTTTATACCACGCCTGACTATGAAGAGCTTCGAGTCTATCGGGAGAGGATGTGGTGGTAACCCCCTCAGCTTCGTCTAGAGCCGGGCGTCCAGCCGTGTAGGAAGACTCACCCTAGCCACTATAGCGACCCCACCCCCAACTCTAGCTGAGAAGCACCCTCCATCCACTTCCCCTTTTCCGTGTGCCCAAAAGCCCGCCCGCCCGGTTTATGAGCCCATTTCCGATTCCCTTACCCAATCTCATGAGAAGCAAGCCCAGCAGGCCCTACCTTAAAATGTCCCCAGACAGCCAGCCCTCACCAGGCTGCTAGCATTGCTAAATGCTCCGCCACGAAGCAAGCTCTCCCGAATACGACAGATGCGGAAGTGGGGAAGCCGGAAGTGGCTAAAGAAGTCGGAGGAAGAAAGTAGTTGGACAACTGTATACACGAGGGTACATTAGTCTTCTGGGAATTGGCAACATTGACAGAAAGGGGAAAGGGTAGGAATACACTTTTTTAGGTGTAGCTATACTAAAGTAGTTGGCCTAACCTTCGGTTCCCGTAACCAAGTTTTTCTTTATCATTCCTTATGTACTTTTTATTACTTCATCCATACTTTTTTACTTTTTCTGAAGTGTGGGGCAAACGGCGCCCTCTACTTCTACTTCTAACTAAAGGCGAAGAGCCGGCATTGCAAGCTAATATAGAGCCTCCGCCCGTTTGATCGGTTGCGAGCCGGAAAGCGTACCGGCAGTTTGAGTCGCGAAAGGGCCGCTTGCTTAACTTCATTTTTCTATAGAATAATATATAGAATTCTATTCTATATCTATCTATAAACAAAAAAGATATATATAATCTTTTTCTTTTTCCAATTGTTCATTCCTGGGGAGAGGAAGAAGCAGATAGAGCAAAGGCCTCCTCTTTCCGTTCGCTCTTCCCGAAGTGAGCGAATTGCATGTAGAGATCCGTAGGGGCTTATAGTTTAATTGGTTGAAACGTACCGCTCATAACGGTGATATTGTAGGTTCGAGCCCTACTAAGCCTACCACCCCCTGCTCTTCTCTTTCAGCCCTTGCTGGTGAAAGTCTTAGAATGAATGTTGGCCTAGATAGAGGAATAAAAACTAGCTCGACCGGAAGGGAGAGGATAGGCGAATCAGTAACTGAAATGAAAGCTGGAGTAAGACAGTCAGTTGGAGAGCTAGGATGAAGAAGTAGGAAGGGATATTCGAAAGGCAGAAGGGTAAGAGCTAGAAGGCTGTCTTTGAGGATAGGATGGTCGGACAAGGAATCCAACCTCTTTCTATAGATAAGATAAGTCTGTAACTTCAGGTCGAAAGAAGGTATACTATTCTGAGGGTAGGCATTCGCCGTCCCTCAATCGCTTACTGATATGCTTTATCTCATCTAGCAGCACTCTAAGACCCTCTTTCCACCCTACTGGCTTTAGGTAAGGGTCTCAGATCGTATGCTTTCTAGCCTGCCTCTTTCTTGAGCTGGCCATGGAAGAAAAAGTGGATCTCTATCTGATCTGTGAAGTGAAAGACTAGTCCTGATCTTATTTCATTAATTCCATCTAAGAAGTAGAAGTAGGTTCGCTGAAGCCCATCTATTCAATAAGATCA